ATCGTCTAGTGGTTCAGGACATCTCTCTTTCAAGGAGGCAGCGGGGATTCGACTTCCCCTGGGGGTAGGGTAATACGAAAGGAAGTTGATTATGGATTACCAATAAGCCTAAAATGGATTCTTCCTGGGTCGATGCCCGAGTGGTTAATGGGGACGGACTGTAAATTCGTTGGCAATATGTCTACGCTGGTTCAAATCCAGCTCGGCCCAATAATGCCCAAGAATTCGCCAATCTACCATGAGATGGTATAACCCCCTTGTCCTTGAGAAATACCTGATACAGAGGAATAAAAAATAATTTAAATTTATGCTAGATCCCTTATTTCCCTGGGATTGTAGTTCAATTGGTTAGAGCACCGCCCTGTCAAGGCGGAAGCTGCGGGTTCGAGCCCCGTCAGTCCCGAAGGATCCAATAAATACATCAATTCATCTCTCCCTTTTCTGTGAAAGGGAGGACAGGGAGCAGAATTTCATTCCCAAGAGGAGATCCTTTTTTTTTTTTTTCCTTCCTATTTTTCTATTTTTTTAGGGGTCCCATCGAAGAAAGAACAAAGCCTAAAAAAAATAGTGAATTTGATGGAATATTAGATCTTTTATACCGGGAATCATCTTTATCACATTTCTTTGTCTTCCAAGAAAATTAGATTATTAAAAAAAAAACAGAGCTTAGAACTTAACTCCTTTCTTTTTCCATTTCGCTTCTATTGTTTGTTTGGGTTTGTGACTAATGGAAATGAAAGGGTGGTCACATGATACTTCATCAGATGATTGTACAAGGAAAACCTAAGGTAGGTTATAGAAAAGAAAGAAGAAAAAATAATAATAAATCAAGGAATTTTTGATTGGTTCAGGAATCCCATTTTGGATTCGGTATGGATAAAAGATCTTCCTATGTTATACTATTCAATTCTCGACGACGAATTCATTTGATAGCGCAGATATTGTTATTCATGATATTGATCCGATTCAAGATCATCGAGAAGTAATTCATTCATTGAATTTACAGGCGAAAGATTTATTATCTCTATGGGATTAAATCCCGAGTTATTGTGAAGTAAAAAAAAGATGAGATTATGGAAGTAAATATTCTTGCATTTATTGCTACTGCACTGTTCATTCTAGTTCCTACTGCTTTTCTACTTATCATTTACGTAAAAACAGTTAGTCAAAATGATTAATTAATTTGAATGAAACTTGATTTCTGAGTTCTTATCAATGATTGAAGAAATAAAACGAAAGGGATTCCAATTTCGCGTCTTAAATGAAATGAGCGGACTATAATCGGCTCTATGAGATCCGATAGTATGGTAAGAAAGAAAGAGATGAAATCTTTCTTTCTACCATACTATCTATTAGTGTTATTGTAGTGTATAAAGTTGTAAAGTTGTACTTTACAATAAAGAGAAAGGCTTAATATAGATCAATCTCCAATATTATCTTCATATATGTAGATATAAATTTCATATATGGAATGGACATAGCATCAAATTCGATTTCTTTGATACATCTATTTGTTCTGATCACTCTGAAATAATCGTCTTACTCTTAGAGTTCTAATTCCTAGATTTTTTATTATTTCCATCCAATATGAATTTCGGGATCTATCGAAAGAATCAAGAAAAAGCATTATGGGCATATCTTAAGAAAAACACGTAGTAATCTGTTTTTTTAGCATTTCGAAGAAATAATTGATTGAGCCATTGACAGGAGTTCTATGGGCACTTCTTCAGATTTCGAAAAGAAATAAAATAAATAGTAAACCTCGCCGATTTTAACGCTTGAACCATGATATGAAATGGGTTGATAAAGTATCAAAAATTCCAAAAATCTAATAAAACAAGCGGTAAGTGCGCAATAAATATGTGACTCGCCCAAGTCAAGATCTTATTATGCCTAGTATCTTGTTAGCCAACCACTATGCTATGTCTATATTGTTTTCTTTCTCATAGAAAGTGGGTATACATTTACCAAAACGACTTCCTCTTTGAACAGTAAAGAGGGAAAGAAAAAAATCAAATCAAAAAATAAAAAAGGGGTCGGGTCTTCCTCAGTATCCATCTATAATTCTGGTAAAAGCCCGTTAGAAAATTTCAGAAGAATTAGGTTGGAATGAATTTCTTATCATCTGTATCCCTTTCCTTTCGAAATACAAACATGGGAATCATTGAAATATCTCTTTGATTGAAAGAGTATTAGTCATATCATACATTACTCTACTAGAATCCAATGGAATTTGGAAATGAAGATATTTTTATTTGAAAAAGTTCAAAACGCGTTGCAAAACGATCTATAAAATAATTGATACAGTTTGATTCCTCAACTTTATTAGTAGTAACTCTAGAGTCCACTTCTTCCCCATACTACAAGTGAAAGGGAAAATGTAAAGACTACCATTAAAGCAGCCCAAGCGAGACTTACTATATCCATGTGAATTATGTCCCCTATCTCTATGACGGAATTGTTCCATTATTGCTCACTAATAATAGTGGAATCAATGGTG